TATCGCAAGGTCCCCAATTAGACAATGGAATTCTGTCTGCTATATATTATTTTTTATTATAAAGTGCTTCTGAATTGATCTTATCTTTTAAAAATTTTAAATTTTTTGTTGAGTAATAACTTAACCTTTAAATAAAAAGTTTTTTGTAGAAATCTCAATAAATATTTCAACCTAGCATTTTTGATTACAAAAAAATGATACATTGCATTAGTTCACGAAACATTACAAGAATTCTATCTCTCTAAAAAAGATCTTTTTTTGTAGTGCAATTTAATTCTTTCGAGTTTATTTTTTTGTTCCTATTCTCCTTTCTCATAAAAAGGTACTTAAACAAAGCAAAGTAAAGGATTACTTCGTTCTTGATAGTTATTTCTTTAATCGGTGGATAGGAACATACTCCGGATCGGAATCGTGGGGAGTACTACTTCATCATTTCTACCAACATAAAGCCCCAATTATAATCCCTTTTATGCTATGCAGTATGCACATAAAAATCCTGTTGAATAACTTACATAATCTCTATTACGAATCCTTTGTGTACCTTGGTGTTCCTAACTATCCACTCTTTTTGGTCAAAAGGACCCTGCTCATTAGGGTAATACATGTATGTTAATAACTAGTAAAATCCCTAGATAGTTGCTCCTTTTGAACCCGCTTCAAGTCATGATGACTAATCACTCAATCTTGGGGTAAATAGTATATAACGCTTATGTTTACTTTCACTTAACTCTTGTACATAGGAAATGAGACTGAATCCTTTTACTGCAAAGTAATAAGCTGTTTTTTTCACTCATATAACTATCTGGTTTAGTTCATCAACCCGAATGATGAATAAAAATATAGATTCAACTCATGAAATTTCCTTCCTAGAAGTAAAAGAAATAGAGTAAATTTTATGTCTCAACGAATCACACGTAGAGATATTGATAACACACATAGAGTTAATGGTATTTCATAACTAATTGATTGAGCAGCAGCCCGTAAACCACCTAAAAAAGAATATTTATTATTTGATCCATAACCTGACATAAGAAGGCCCACGGGAGCAATACTTGAAATGGCAATCCATAAAAAAACACCAATACTTACATCGGCTAGAACAAGGCGATATCCAAAAGGAATTACTAAAAAACTTAGTAGAATTGATGTGACTGCTATGGATGGTCCGATACTGAATAAACGAGTATCTCCTCTTGATGGAAGAAGATTCTCTTTGAAAAGTAATTTTGTACCATCTGCTAAAGCTTGAAGAACTCCCAAAGGCCCGGCGTATTCAGGGCCAATACGTTGTTGTATCCCCGCGGATATTTCTCTTTCTAACCAAACAATTAATAGTACACCTATTGTGATTCCTAATACAGGAGTAAAAATAGGGACAAGCATCCATATGATCTCATATACCTCTTTTAAGGATTCCAATCTAAAAAAAGAATTGATAGCTTGTACTTCTGTTGTATCTATTTCTATTATCATTTTAACGATCAACTTCTCCCATAATGATATCTATGCTACCTAGTATTGTCATAATATCAGCCAATTTCATTCTTTTAACTAATTGAGGAAGGATTTGCAAATTAATAAAACCCGGTGGTCGTATTTTCCATCTCCAAGGAAAAACACCCTTATCTCCTATCAGAAAAATTCCCAATTCTCCTTTTGGGGCTTCGACTCTCACATAAAGTTCTTGCTTTGACAATTCAAAAGTAGGAGAAGGTTTTTTACTGATAAATCGATAGTCAAAATCATTCCATTCGGGATCCCATATTTTATCAAAGCGCCGGATTTCTAAATTCTCATACGGCCCCCCCGTAATTCCTTCTAAAGCCTGTTGAATAATTTTTATTGATTCTGTCATTTCACTGATTCGTACTAAATAACGAGCTAATGAATCCCCTTCCTTTTGCCATTGAACTCCCCAATCAAATTCATCGTAAGACTCATAATGATCAACCTTCCGAAGATCCCATTGTATTCCGGAAGCTCGTAGCATTGGTCCCGATAAACCCCAATTTATTGCCTCCTCTCCGCCAATAATGCCTACTCCCTCAACTCGCTCTAAAAAAATAGGATTCCGTGTAATAAGCCTTTGATATTCAGTAACTCTTGTTAAAAAATAATCACAAAAATCCAAACATTTATCTATCCAGCCATGAGGTAAATCAGCAGCGACTCCTCCAATACGAAAATAATTATGCATCATTCGCATACCGGTAGCAGCTTCGAATAGGTCATATATCAATTCTCTTTCTCGAAAAATATAGAAGAAGGGGGTCTGTGCGCCAATATCTGCCATAAAAGGGCCAAGCCATAACAAATGCGAAGCTATACGACTTAACTCTAACATAATGACTCTGATATAGCTGGCCCTTTTAGGCACTTGAATATTGCCTAACTGTTCTGGGGCATTTACAGTTATTGCTTCGGTGAACATAGTAGCTAAATAATCCCAACGTGTTACATAAGGTAAATATTGTATAATTGTTCGGTTTTCCGCAATTTTTTCCATCCCTCTATGTAAATAACCCAATATTGGTTCACAGTCAATAACATCTTCACCATCTAGAGTAACAATGAGTCGAAGAACACCGTGCATTGATGGGTGCTGAGGACCCATATTGACTATCATAAGGTCATTTCGTGTAGCTGGTGCAGTCATAGTTTTTTTCCCGATTCATTCTTCCATGAATTGCTGAAAGCGAAAAGAGGTTCATCAAAATTTAAGCGAAAATTAAAAATGACTATTCAAATTAATGATTTTTTGTTTCTCGAATCTCCAACCGGCCGATTAATTCTTTATAACGTACTCTATTTTTTTTTGACAAATAGGCGAGGAGCCGTTGACGTTTTCCTAGAATTTTACGCAGACCTCTCTGAGATAAATAATCTTTTTTGTGCAATTCCAAATGTGAAGTAAGTCTCCGTATCCTATTGGTGAAACTCACTACTTGAAATTCAACAGACCCTTTGTTGTCTTCGTTTTCCTCTTTCAAAATAATTGCACTGAATGGATTTTTTATCATAAAAAAGCTCCTTCTACCCTTTAATTTACATATAAATATATTTTATTTTATCGATCAGTAATAATAATATTAGTCATTTTAATGTATTAATTCATATACATAAGAATTTGAATTTATTTATGGATTTCCAATTTCATTTTGAATTTGAGTTGGACAGGGATAAAAAAGGAGATGGTCCATTTTTACACTCACAACCTCAAATAATTTAGACCTAAAATTCGGAATATTCCGTAGATTCGTTTATTTTATAGATTTTATCCAAACAAATTGATACGTCATTTATTTTGTATTAATTAAATAAAAATAGACTGGGACGTAAGACAGAGCATATGTGCATCTGTTTGCTTTTATATATGGTACAGAATAGATAGGAAAAATGTACCATCAACCTATTTTTAATTGTGGATATATTCTTAACATACTAAAACGGCTTCCATTATTGGTATTAAACCAATATCTATTCATACAAGCTAAGTCTTCTAATCGATAATTAGGCCAAAGAAATAACTTTAATTTAATTAATTCGTTTTTATCGCTATCAAAATGTTTTTTTTGATCCAAAAAAGGATTCCTTCTTTTTATGTTCTTCTTGTTACAAAATACTGGATTTTTCTCCACACTATTTAGATTCTTTGAGTTAAAAGAAATTAGAATTCTCAATTCTCTACGACGTCTAGACGATAAAATCTTTTCAGGAACGATAAAATCATAATGTTTTTTCTCTCTCTTTCGAATTATTATTTGATATCTTGGGATAGATTCATGCAATTTTTTTTTATTGATATATCTTTGTTCTCGATATTTTTGAGGAGTTTGGTATTTACTCTTATGAACCAACGATATACCTACGGTTTGATATATAATAAAGTATCCGTCGTTTTTTACAGACAAACGGATGGGATCGATAAAAAATATCCCCTTTTTATTCAATTCTATAGGAGTCAATTTTTTTCGAATCACCATTATATCCAGATTTAATTCTTTCCTTTGAATAGAAGATATAGTAGTATCTCTTGGATTTTTCAGTCCAAGCAAGTAACAATATATCTTGATATTATTGATCATTCTTTCAGTTAACTTCGGAATTAAACCATCGTCTATTATCCATTGAAAAAGCAAATAGTGTTTCCGTAAGAAAACCATTTCTGGTCTCATCTTATTCCGGATCTTATATTGTTTTTTCATTTTATCTTGGTTTTGTGCATATGATCTAAGGCCTCTTCGGCCTGCGGGTTCTTTTTCTTCTTGATTTCGATTCATTAATTCAGAATATCTTTTTTCATTCGATGGTCTAAAAAAATTCCATTTTTTATTTTCATTGGTGTTTTTCTTTTTATTTAAATTTAAAAGAAGTAATTCGCTTGGTATAATCCATGGTTTTGTTTTGTATACATTATAAAGTGGCACAAATTCTGGGAAGACCGTAAGTTTCAGATTTGTCGATATTGGGTTTAGGATTTCTTCATTCATTTCCATCCAATCAAAAAAAAGTTTCTTGCCATTGATTGGATTTCTTTCTAAATCTTGATGAATCGTCAGATAAAAAATATCTTTTTTATCTATTTTATCAATTTTTTGGTAATTCTTACTTCCAAGCTTAGTATTTATATTACTGTTATAATCCATTTTGGTCCAGGTCTCAATATCTATTTTTTGTCTTATAAAAAAATTTAGAATTGTCCAATCAAAATATTTTCTATCTGGATTTTTTTGTATATACATAATATCACCCTTTTCTAGATAATGATTGATATGAATTTCCTCCAGGTTTTCAAAAAAATTTTGTTTATTATTGTTGTAATTAAAAGTAATTTTTTGGTTGTTTTTTAATTCTGATGGTGATCCATAAATAATATATGAGGACTTCTTTATTTCAGAATTAATAGATTTATATGATAAAAGATCATATATATAGTATTTTGTAAAATTATCTTTTTGGTTTGGTAATGGATATACTTTAAAATCCTTTTGTTTTTTTTGATAAAGTAATTGGTCTTTTTCATACGAATTCCATTTTGTTAAATCTTTATTTTGAGTCATACCACCTTCATTTATTGTAGTTCGCCATTTTTTTGGTATTAATCCAGACCATCTAATCTGAGATAAATTGTATTGATAATGACCTCTTAACCAGCTTTTCCATTGATTCGTTTCAGAACTTGAAAGTTTAGTATGTCTTAATTCGGAATGAAATATTCCTTGTGTTAAAAAAGAATTTTTTATTGCAGTCTTAAGAAAAAAAGGAGTTCCATGATACTCAAAAATAGATCTTAACTTATACAAATTAATAACTCGGGTTTGTGATAATTTGTAAAATACATATGCTTGTGATAAGGAGGATAAGTCAAAAAAAAGACGTGAATTCCTCTTACTATTTTTAATAGTGTAAAGTGCACTTTTTAGAGTCGAAATAAAATTAATTTCTTTTTTTTTTTTTTTTATTTCTTGGTTTGTTTTATTATTGTAAATGTATTTATCAAAACAAAAATTTTTTGATTCAAGAAGGAGTTGTGTAGGAATTCTGCCAATATGAATGATACATAGAAAGATATCGATGTATATTCTTTTAATGAAAATTTTTATAAACAAATATAATTTATAGATTAATCGAGTGCTTCTTTTTTTTATTTTTAAGATTTTAAAAAAAAAAATTGGTGATTTTTCTTTTCCATTAAAACTTGTTTTGTTAGGACTACTTCTTTTCTTGGCGTTACTGTTTTTTTCTTTCATAAGACTCTTTGTTTTCTTTCTTATTGTGCTTGTTCTATCAGTCAGATTTTTAATTTTTTTATCTCTCAGTGAATAATTTGTATTATCTGTAAATTTAATTTTTCTAAACGAGTCGTGAATTATCTGATTCCTAATTATAGAATCTTTTTTTTTGTTAGTTTCGCCGGATTCATACACCTTTCTCAATATAAATAATCGAGTCGGATGTACTTTTAAGAGTTCCTTTTTTATTTTTTTTATAAACACAAATAAAACGTTTTTGATAACCACCCCTTTTGGTTCTTTTGAATCTTGTAGAAAATATTTTGTTCTTTCTTTTAAAACTCTTAGAACTTTAAAATTATTGTTTTTCGTTTTTTGAATTTTTTTTTTAAGTTCTTTAAAAATAGGCTTAAAAAAGGAAGGTTTTGGGGGGACAGAACCAAAGGGAAGGGTAGTTTGTGCTCCCCAAGCCGTTAAAAAATAAGATTTTTGTTGTTCTTTCTTTAGATCTTTATAAGAAGAAAAAGAGGGCTTCAATTTGGATCTGTGCCAAGGTTTCAAATAGAAAGGAAATACTATTTTTATCTGAATACCATCTTTAAACCAATTTCTGGGAAGTTCGAGTTCTGATACTTGAACACCATTATAGGTACATATAATATGCTTTTCTCTATTCCACTCATCAAAGTCCTCAGCCCATTCGGGGGGTTGAGATAATAAAATACGCCCAATATTTTTAACTATTATCAATGAAGGTAATAAAATATATTTTCTAAAAATTGATTTAATTATTAAAATTAAACTTCTTGTTGCTTGTGGATATGGAACGAAATCCCAGGCTTCCGCGATTTTTATCCACGTTTTTTCTTTTATTTTGTTTTCTTGTTCTTCCTTTTGCCTTTTTTTTTGTTCCTCTGTATAATCTTTAAATTCTGATCCTTTACCCATCCAATTTCTAAAAAAAAAATTCATCCGTTCAGGGATATTAAAAGAGAAAAAGGGGTATTTTTTTATTCTGTCCAAAAAAAGAGGGGAATGCGCATTTGATTGAAACAATTTATAAATAACAGTTTTACGCCTTTGAACACGCATAGAACCTTTGATTAATTCTCGACGAAAATCTGATTCTTCCGAATAGTCTCTAATAGACACCCAATTTTTGACACTTGCTTTTCGACTACGTTTAGTAGGCCTATAAATTATTACACGATCCCTTTTTCTTGAACGTATCTGATAATCCAATGGTAGGCCTTCATGAGCTGCGCCCGACAGGAATTCCAATTCGGTAATAAGTTTGTATGACCATCTAGGGACTTTTTTACTGATTTCTTTTATTACAAATTTTTGTTTTGTTTTTTGACCATTAGGGCTAGTTAGAATTGTATTCAATAAAAATTTGTAAAATTTGGCTCTTTTTTCTGAACCAATCCTTCCTTGTTCTTTTTCTGAAAATAAAGAGAGGCCCTTCCAATTTAAACTCGATCCCGATTCTCTATCAAATTTACTGATTAAAGTAAATAAATGACGATTTTCCGTTGAAAAGGCTTTTTTATCAAATCGGTCTATTTTCTGTTCAAACTCTTGGTAATCAGTATCAGGAAGAAGGAGACTATGAATTTTATTAATTTCCAATGTCTCTATGAAATTTTCTAACGAAATTTTATTTATGATTGAAGGTGAAATTTTTTTTTTGATTGTTCCCCGATATAACCCATTCAAAATGGGATCATACATTTTAGGCAAGTAATATTTTCTAGTCTTATCATTA